TACGACTTATCTGAAATTAGTATTTGAAATGCACAATTCATAAAAAGAAATCTTTCGATAGGATTCCGTAGAAATTGCAAATTCTTGGTCATTGAGATTCATGGTAATTCAGATTAATATTTAAGGTATAGATATTACCTCCTTTTTATCCTTTCAAAGAAATTGCAATGATTGAAGTTTTTCTATTTGGAATCGTGTTAGGTCTAATTCCTGTTACTTTGGCTGGATTATTCGTAACTGCATATTTACAATATAGGCGGGGTGATCAATCGGACCTTTGATTAATTACTATCGCTTTTTTTGATTGACCTCCTACTTTCTTTAATACAAAGGAGGTCAAACTCAGATTGCAGTTCAAGTTAGTGAAGCTCTTTCAGTCTAATTTGATCTAAGAAAAATAAGGACGAAATCACGCTCTGTAGGATTTGAACCTACGACATCGGGTTTTGGAGACCCGCGTTCTACCGAACTGAACTAAGAGCGCTTTCTTATCAGAAAAGAGAAGACTGTAAAGACACTTTTTTTTTAACCCCAGTTTAATGAACGTTATATAATATAATAATAATATTAATATATAGAATATATTGGATATTGCAATCGATCTTAATTAATCCCTCGTTACTGCTCAACGAAGAAGTAATAGGTAGGGATGACAGGATTTGAACCTGTGACATTTTGTACCCAAAACAAACGCGCTACCAAGCTGCGCTACATCCCTACAATTGGTCTACAGTGTCATTGTATAGAATACCTGTTTTGTTTTCCACATCGTTATTTCCTCCATTAATATATATATATATTTCTATGGGCATTTCGTCTTTTTGGTCCCATTTAACATATAATAATAGTAAAAGAAAAGTCTTATATACGTATGAAATACGGAACGGAACCTGTCGTAAAAATAAATGAGTAGTTTTCGGGGATGCTCGGGAAGAGAGGAACGTTTTTTTCTGTTTTAAGAAAAATTTTATTTACTGGATAGTTGTACATTTCAATTTGAATTAGGGATTCCGTGTACAAGGTTCTTAACTGCATATGCATCTGATCATATATGTATTACCATTTTAGATTACAATAAAAAAAGGAAGGAGATTTTTCAATGCGAGATCTAAAAACATATCTTTCCGTGGCACCGGTATTAAGTACTCTATGGTTCGGGTCTTTAGCAGGTCTATTGATAGAGATTAATCGTTTTTTCCCAGATGCGTTGACATTCCCCTTTTTTGATTCTATTTATTGATACGGTACCAAATAACGAAGATTCGAGATACAATTAAATATTTGTGACTAAGCCTTTGCCCCCTTTTTCTCTTTTTTCCTTTTAGAACAAGAGGGAGGAAAGAGAAAAAAAGAAAAGGTGTATTCAACAGCTTCGAGACTTGGGTTCAAGTTTGAATTAAATAAATTATTCAATTCAAAAATTAACTAGGGATGTAGGTAGAATAAACAGGGTGGGGCCTAAATCTAGGACAAGACTCTTATACAAGGTACTTAAATGTAAATGAAATACTGTGATTTGAAATAAAGTTTAGAAATTTTTTTAGTATATTGATTGCAGCGAAATTTTTCATAATTGGATTTCAAGTTAATAACTTCTATTTATCCTTCCTTCCTTCTTCTTCGTTTCGGATCGAAAATAGAAGAGTTGAGTAAATCAAAAATCCAAAGGGGGTTCATGGCCAAGGGGAAAGATGTCCGAATAACGGTTATTTTGGAATGTACCGGTTGTGTTCGAAACGGTGTTAATAAGGTATCAACGGGTATTTCTAGATATATTACTGAAAAGAATCGTCACAACACGCCTAATCGATTGGAATTGAGAAAATTCTGTCCATTTTGTTACAAACGTACGATTCATGGGGAGATAAAGAAATAGATCGAATCGAGCACATGTATGTAACCCTTCCAAGGAAGGGTAAAAATGACATTCTATATATAACATAATTAAATATAAACAAACCAAATCCTATTTATTCTAATTCATTTTAGATCCGACCGAAATAGGATTTTCGGGATAAGGAATAAACTAAACAAACCATGGATAAATCCAAGCGGCCTTTTCTTAAATCCAAGCGATCTTTTCGTAGGCGTTTGCCCCCGATTCAATCGGGGGATCGAATTGATTATAGAAACATGAGTTTAATTAGTCGATTTATTAGCGAACAAGGAAAAATATTATCTAGACGGGTGAATAGATTGACCTTGAAACAACAACGATTAATTACTATTGCTATAAAACAAGCTCGTATTTTATCTTTGTTACCTTTTCTTAATAATGAGAAACAGTTTGAAAGAACCGAGTCGACCAACAGAACTGCGGGTCTTCGAGCCAGAAATAAATAGGCTTACTCTTTCTTCACTTGACAAAAAAAAGTAAAATCCGAACTCAAACGCAGATTGATGTTTTGTTCGAAAAATATGAAAAATATAGATTGAATTATCGTGTCGTAAGAAAAAAAAGAATCGGGCAAGAATAAAGATTTTTTTTGAGTGTGTTCATTCAATTTTACTATTTTTTTATCATATTTATTTTGACTTTACCCTCCCGGAGTTCATTCTCCGGGGAACTCCGTTTAAATTATTCCGGTGGATTCTTTCCAATCTACTTCTTTTATGATCTTATTGGAAATCATATAAAGACAATTTTGATTTGATATAGCTATTTGTGCAAGTATTTTACGATTAAGAAGCACCTGTTTCTTATATAGGTTGTGTATTAATCTACTATAACTATAGGATACCCCTATTTCACGAATTACTGCGTTTATTCGAGTAATCCACAAACGGCGAAAATTTCTCTTTTGCTTATCCCTATCCCGATGCGACGAAACCAAAGCTCTTATTTTCTGTTGAGTAATTGTTCGAGTAAGTCTTGAATGAGCCCCTCGAAAGCTTGATGCAAATAAACGAATTTTTGTTCTACGTCTCCGAGCTATATTTCCCCGTCTAATTCTGGTCATTGAATAAATGAAACTTTGACGAATAACTAATAGATTTCCTTTCTTTCAGTTATTCTTTTTCCCTTTCCTAGTCTATTAATAACAAAGCTTTTTTCCAATGTATAAACTAAAAATTCCAATGACTTTGGCTACTATAACCTTCCCGACCACTATTTTTCTTTTTTCTAGACATTTCACTTCGAAATAAGAAATTTCATTTTACTAGGTATCAAAATATAATAAATAAAAAATATAAATGGATAAAGAAATAGTGGCTTCCTTCGTTTATATGGTTACTTCTTAAACGGTGAGGTTTTCTCTATACACCGGAGCCTTTACTTCAATTAATCAATGTTATTGGTAACTTGTATAGTTCACATTCTTTGGCTCTACCCATGAATTATCCAGTAATAGGTCTTTCACGATTAGATCTACTTACACAGTAACGGTATTTCATTATGAAAGTTGGCTGGGTAGCTAACCCTGTTAGTCCGTTCTTGCAAGAGGGGCCTAAGTTTTATGTTTTTATTTTTAAGTAGGATTTTCTCCGCTTAATGGATAACCATTTGCTACCAATGGAGAATTGCTTCTCATCTTAAATTAAGGTGATTGGATTTGCACCAATGGAAACCATAAATTTCATACACAATAGAATGGATAGATTCTTTTTTTTATACTGAATTGAACGGACTTCTTTTTCTATTCTATCCTATTCCCCGGTACTGATCATTGATACTAGAAAGGGTTTTCTTTCTTTTATCCCAGCTCATGATCTGAACGAGTCGCACATACACCCTAGTACATGTTCCTCGACGCTGAGGGCATCCCCCAAGCGCGGGGGATTTTGTGACATTTCTGATTGGCTGTCTTGTATTTCTAATAAGTTGTTTAATAGTTGGCATGTTGAATCATATCATCATCATATAAATAATGGGCTGGTTTAGATCGATCCTAACCTGATGATTTTTAATTACTTCTATTTAATTTTCTAGTAAATTCAGCAAAAATATAAAATAGGAAATAGAGAATTTGCGCGAAAAAATCCGGGCTTTTCACTCAACCACCGCTACAAGATCAACAATTCCATAAGCTTGGGCTTCTGTTGCTGACATAAAAACATCTCTTTCCATGTCTTCCGAGACAACCCATAAGGGTTTGTCCGTTCTTTGTACATAAACCCTTGTGAGGGTTTCACGCAGTTTTAGCAGCTCTTCCGCTTCCAGGATAAATTCTCCCGTTTGTGCCTCATAAAAAGAACTAGCAGGTTGATGAATCATTACCCTGATTGGTATAACAAAAAAGGGGTTCCTCTATTTTGCATGATGAATAGAAAAGAAAGATAAAGAATAAAAAGAAAAAAAAAAAGATAGAATTGAACAACCACAACCGTACGGGCATCTTTTATGCATTGCATACGGCTCTATAATAAAATTGACCTTTACCTTCCATCAAAGAAAAAAAAGAGTATCTATCAGACTCAGATCGGTAAATGATTAAATTACCACCCTTCCTTTCGTAGGAGTTCAAAAATACTATGATGGTTCCGTTGCTTTATATATTTAATTATTATTAATAATATTTGGTTTGTCTGTGTTTCAGCAATCCCAAAGTTGCTTTTTGTAAAATTAAGGAAAAAATAATCTTGTTTTTTTTTTTATTTTCGAACTCTTTCAGAACACAACTAAGCCCCCCGGTGTGAAAATAAAAAAGTTTGTGACGCTGAACTGGAATCTCCAATATAAAAAACAGGAAATACCTTTTATCTCATACTACTCTCTCGATACATAATCAAATGTTTTGAAAAAACAATAAAATTGTTTTATTTTGATATCGAATTCAAAGTGCCATGCTATTATTACTTAATATTCATATGGCGAAGGCATAGTCTTATTTTTTTCTCTCAAAAAAAAACCTCATTGGCGCCAAGCGTGAGGGAATGCTAGACGTTTGGTAATTTCTCCTCCGGCCAAGATAAAAGATCCCATTGAAGCGGCTAATCCCATGCAGATTGTCTGTACATCTGGTCGCACAAATTGCATTGTATCATAAATAGCCACTCCA